ATACAACTATAAAGTAAACCAATAGTTGCAAAAAAGATATCTTCATCTCTTGCAACTTCTGGTTTAACAATTCGCAAAAAATATAATAGTAAGACGCCAAATCCTAAGATTACACCTAATATAATATTCGGGCCAAAACCAATATTTATCATAATTAATTAACCAATAAAGTTTTTTATTTTTATTAACTATAACTATAACATGAATAAATTAAATTATTAAGAACGTGTAACACGATCACTCTTGCTAATAATAATTAAAGCAACAGCAATAGCCGCTACAACTAAACCACCTGCGGTTAAACTCGAGATAAAATTTGCTAATGAACTTGTCATTTCTAATTCCGTTTTATTTTAAATTAAAAATAGTAAGATTGACTACAATATTAATTGTATCAACTTTTAGAAAAAAAAACATAATTAATATTCTAGAGGTAAATATTTAGAAGCGTATATTCAAGTCACACAGATAGTAAATAGCTTATTAGCTAGTATACAAGTAAAGGAGAAATGAAATCAATTTCGGTTGTTCATAATAATTATGGAATTTATATTCGTAACAACTAAACAAGTATTAAAGAAAAGTTTTACATATAGGATTTAAAAGTGTAAAAATATGAAATCAAGTTTCAGTATTTCATTCAAGAAACCGTGTTGAAGTAGTGAATACAGACATATATGCTATTAGACCAAAACGAATAGAAAAAATTAAATAACAAATCGAATTCTGTGCAAAATAGATTGATATTTTTGATATCGATACATACGTTACAAGAAGCAACTTAAAAAAATTTGTTGATTATGATAACGAAATAAAAAGTCTTAAAAAGGATCCAGTTTTGTAAACCCAAAAAATAATAACCAATGGTCTAAATAAAAGAATAAAATTTTTAGGTATAGATTTAATACTAACCTATAATCTAGACTTTATGCTGCTATCTTGCGATCCTGACATTTTAAGTCATGTTTAATAAATTATATTAAAAACTATACCCGAAATATACTATAACAAATTTATATAAAATTAGCAATTCTTAAAACCCTATTGTTATTTTTAATTAAATTTACTATACTTAATAGTAAGCCCGGATAGCTCAGTTGGTAGAGCAGTGGATTGAAGATCCTCGTGTCACCAGTTCGAATCTGGTTCTGGGCATTTAACTTTTAGAATTTTGCTGAATATTTGTAAATTCCATGTTTTTAGTATTAAATTCTAATTCAACTGTACCGGTTGGTCCGTTACGTTGTTTTGCAATTATTAATTCAGCTAAATTACGAGATGTATTTTCACTTGAATTATAGTAACTATCACGATAAAGCATTAAAACTAAATCTGCATCTTGTTCAATGGAACCACTTTCTCGTAAATCGGATAAAATTGGCCGCTTATTAAGGCGACTTTCAACATTTCGGCTTAATTGAGACAGAACAATTATTGGAACCTTAAATTCTCTAGCAATAGTTTTTAAGGAACGTGTAATATAAGAAAGCTCTTGAACTCGGTTATTTGTAGAAAAATTTGAATTTTGCATTAATTGTAAATAATCAATAACAATTAATCCAATTTTATTATGTTCAAAAATTATGGTTTTAATTTTTGCTCTTATATCCTGAAGCGAAAGATTCGGTGTATCGTCTAAAAATAATGGAAGCATGGATAAATCTTTAATTTTTGTCATTAATTCTAGCCAGTCAGTCTTCGATAATTTTCCCGTACGTAAGCGCATTTGACTTATATTTGTTTCATTTGATAATACTCTATAAATTAATTGTTCTTTGGACATTTCTAAGCTAAAAAATAAAATGGGTAAATGATAGTTTTTAATTATATTTAATACTATATTTAACGATAGAGCTGTTTTTCCCATTGAAGGTCGTCCAGCTATAATAGTTAAATCCGATTTTTGAAATCCTTGTGTAAATGAATCTAAATGATAAAATCCTGATGATAATCCAGAAAACATCGGATTCAATGATTTTTTTTTTAATTCAGAAAAAACACTAGAAAATAATTCAGCGCTATTCGAAAGCGTATTATCTCCCGTTTTATTTGTTAAACGAAATGCTTCAAGTTCAAACTCATAAAGAATTGTTTCTAATGGAAGATTTGTAATATAACCAGAATTAATTGTTTTATATCCTAATTTAATCAGTGAACGTCGTAAAAATTTATCTTGTAGTAATCGAATATAATCTTCTAAATAAACCAAATTTGGAACTTGATTTATTAATTCAACTAAAACATTTATTCCTCCTGTTTTTTCTAGTAAACCATTATCTTGAAGAAATGTATTTAGTGTAATAACATCAATAGGTATTTTTTGTTTATACATTATTAGTATTGCTTTATAAATTTCTTGATGGTTTTGAAAATAAAAAGTTTCAAAAGTAAGTGTTTTGAGAGTTAGATCAATTGCTTCAGAACTAATTAATAAACTACTTAATATAATTTTTTCAGCTACAAAATTATGAGGTAAATATTTTTCGATCGTTAATTGACCAGTATTCTTATTAAAGTTTTGCATTTTTTTGAATTAACAACGGAAAATTAATCTTAATAAATGAAATGTAAAGTCTTGCCTTTTTTATTGTTCTTATTATATTATATAGTACGCGTCCTTAGTTCAGTTGGTAGAACGCTAGTCTCCAAAATTAGATGTCGAGGGTTCGAGTCCTTCAGGACGCGTTTCTCTTCGCTTAAGAGGTCTATATTTCATAGTAATAGAATTATATATAACAAATTCAGTAACTAGGTACGTTTTTAAGTTGCCCTTATAAATGTATATATTATTAAAAAGGAAAATAAATCGTTATGGCTAAAAAAGTAACTGCATTAATTAAATTAGCTCTACCCGCAGGCAAAGCAACACCTGCACCACCTGTTGGACCTGCATTAGGTCAGCATGGTGTAAATATTGCAGCATTTTGTAAAGAATACAATGCAAAGACAACAGATAAAGGTGGGCTTATTATTCCTGTTGAAATTTCAGTATATGAAGATCGAAGTTATACGTTTATTCTTAAAACACCTCCAGCTTCAGTTTTACTTGCTAATGCCGCAAAAATTAAAAAAGGTTCTTCAACACCTAATCGTGTAAATGTTGGTTCTATTACCAAAGTGCAATTAGAAGAAATTGCGAGTATTAAATTACCAGATTTAAATACAACGAAACTGAGTAGTGCAGTAAATATTGTTGCAGGGACGGCTCGTAATATGGGTATCTCCATTACAGATTAATTAATAGTTTATAAATTTTGGAAGGAGAAGCTATATGCGAAAATTATCGCGTCGGCAACAAACAAACCGTAAAAAAACTGAGAATATTATTTGTTCAAGTACTGAAGAAGCAGTATCAATTTTAATCGAAACTGCGACAGCAAAATTTACAGAAACAGTTGAATTACATGCTAATTTAAATATCGATCCTAAATACGCAGATCAACAACTTCGTACAACTGTTACATTACCAAATGGTGTAGGTAAATCAATCCGTATTGCCGTTCTAACGAATGAAACCAATTTTGCAGAAGCATCAAATAATGGTGCAGATATTGTTGGAAGTAATGACTTAATTGAGGAAATTAGTCAAGGAAACATTAACTTTGATTTATTAATTGCAACTCCAGATATGATGCCTAAATTAGCAAAATTAGGCCGAGTATTAGGTCCTAAAGGATTAATGCCATCTCCAAAATCGGGAACTGTTAGTACTACATTAAGTGCAACTTTAGAGGAGTTTAAAAAAGGTAAGTTTGAATATAAAGCCGACAAAACAGGTATTGTTCATGTTAGTTTTGGAAAATCAAATTTTTCTGCAAGTCAACTGAGTGAAAATTTAATAGCACTTTACAAATCTATAGAACAAAATAGACCGCCTGGTGTAAAGGGAAAATATTTTAAAAGTTTATTTATTTGTACTAGTATGGGTCCATCTATTCAATTAGATTTGAATATGTTTGATTAATTGATTAAGTTCACTTAAAATTCTTTTTTTACAATAATTATATTACACGAATATATATATTAAATAAACATTTTATGTCAGAAAAAATCGATCAAATTGTTGAAGATTTAAAAACATTAACATTATTAGAAGCGTCGGAATTAGTAAGTAAAATTGAAGAAACATTTGATGTCGATGCATCAGCAAGTGTAGGTGGTGGGATGATGATGGCAGCTCCAGCTGAAGCAGAAGCTGTTGAAGAAAAAACTGAATTTAATTTAATGTTAGATGAAGTTCCAGCAGATAAGAAAATTGCTGTATTAAAAGTTGTTCGTGGCTTAACTGGGTTAGGTTTAAAAGAAGCAAAAGAATTAGTAGAATCAGCACCTAAACAAGTTCAAGAAGGATTAGCTAAAGATGCTGCTGAAGATGGGAAAAAACAAATTGAAGAAGCAGGTGGAAAAGCATCATTAACATAATATAAAATTCTTTGAAATACACTAAATTACTTAAAATCAGATAGAAAAAAGAATGAAAACAGTTAAATCGTAAATATATGACTGTTTTCAAAAATAAATAAATATAATTTTATGCATAATAAAACAAAAAGATGTATTTAAACTATTGAAATTTTCTAAAAAATTAATGTAAGTAATAGAAACTATTTCATTTTCCTCACTATTAAAAAAATATAATATTATTAATAAGGTATTGAAATATATATTTAAATTTTAATCTATGTCTAATTTAAAAAAACAAGAAACAATTACTAATTTAGAGAATAAATTTATTAAAAAGAATCTTCCAAAAATTAGTATTGGAGATACCGTTAAAGTTGGTGTTAAAATTATTGAAGGAAATAAAGAACGAGTTCAATTTTATGAAGGGACTGTAATTGCACAAAAAAATAGTTCAATAAATACTATGATAACTGTTCGCAAAGTATTTCAAGGAATTGGAATTGAACGTATTTTTTTACTTCACTCACCAAAAATAGATTCTATCGAAATTTTACGATCATCAAAAGTACGAAGATCTAAATTATACTATTTACGAAATTTAAAAGGAAAAGCAAGTCGTTTAAAACAACGTTTCCAATAAAATCAAAAATTTTTAAAATTTTAATAAAAAATTTTATTTGTATCTAGTTTACGTAGTATAATACTAAATTGTAAAGTAATAACAAAAATAAGTTTTAAGCTTTTACTTTCGAATAATTTAAAATAAGGAGTTATAATATGGTTACTTATACGGTAAAGTTAGTAAGTGAAGAGCACGATATCGATACAGAAATCGAATGTAGTGACGCGGTATTCGTTTTAGATGCAGCAGAAGAGCAAGGAATTGATTTACCATATTCATGTCGAGCGGGTGCTTGTTCAACATGTGCAGGTAAAGTAGCTAGCGGTACCATTGACCAATCTGAACAAACATTTTTAGATGATGATCAAGTTGAGTCAGGATTTGTTTTAACTTGTATTGCATACCCTAAATCAGACTGTACAATTCTTGTTCACCAAGAAGATGAATTATATTAATTTTAATAAAAAGGAATGACTTATGAATAATTTGTCATTCCTTTTATTATTAGAAATTAAGTTCCGCAGCTTGAACTTTCTCGTATTGTTTTTTCTTTATAATTAAAAAGACTTGTGTTAATAAGACACAGAAACAAAAAGCTAAATATCCAAAAATTCTTGCTGAATTTTGTAATACAATTTCTGTTTCTTCTTGACCAAAACCACCCGCATTTGGATCAATGTTTAATGGTTGATCAGCTTTAACTAAGTCACCTTGTTTAACAAGTAAAGTTAAACCTGCAGGTACAATTTGAGAAGTTTTTGCCCCACTTGAATTAATAATTGTAATATTATTTTCTCCTTTTTCTGATGTACTAATTTCAGAAATTTGTCCAGCTTGTACAGCTCCAAAGGCATTTATATTACTTTTTTCTCCTGTTGGATATACTTGCCCACGACCACGATTTCCACCAGCGTACATTGGGTATGTTAAATATTTAACTTCTGAATTTTTTTCGGGATCAGGTGCAACTACAGGAAAAATAAGTTCTTGATGGGTTTTTCCAGCAATCGGACCAACAACTAAAATATTATCAAACTCAGTACTGTATGGCGAAATAAAAACACCTTTATTTTTTGCCTTAACTTCTGGTGAAATTTGACTTTTAGCCGCTAATTTAAAACCTTTAGGTAAAATTAAAATTCCACCTACATTTAAATCTGCTTTCTTTCCATCTGCTCCGATTTGTTGACGATTTAAATCGTATGGTACCTTAATCTCTACTTCAAAAACAGAATTTGGAAGTACAGCTTGTGGTGCCTCGATTTCAATAGCTTTTTGGTTTAAATGACAGTTAGCACAAGCTAGTTTTCCATTTGCTGCACGTGGATTCGAATAACCTTGTTGAGCAAATACAGGATATGCTTCCGAATTTTCAATACAAAAACCAAATAAACTTATAGCAATCGTTAAAGTAAATAAAAGACTTTTAAAAAACTTGTTAGTTGCCATGAATTGAATACTTGTTAAGTATATATATATAAATTAATTTTTTATTAAAAACAGGATACCTACTCCTGAAAAATATAACATTAATATTGCCACTGACAGTAATAATTGTGTAAGCGGATCGGTAGAAGGAGTTAAAACTGCTCCAATAATTGTTGAAACGAGTATTACGTATCGCCATGCAGCTAACATTTGTTTAGCTGATATAAAATTTAATAAACCTAATAAGATTTGAATAATTGGAATTTGAAAAGCTAATCCTGTACTATAAAAGAGAACTAAAATAAATTCAAAATATTGGTCAAATGACCAAAATGGCTCAATAACTTCATCACTATAATTTAAGAAAAAATTTAAGGCTGCCGGTATCAAAGCATAATAAGAAAAAGCTAACCCCAACCCAAAAAGACATAGTGAACTTAATAATAGAGGTAAAATAATTTTAGTTTCTTTTTTAGTCAAACCAGGTAATAAAAACAATATTATTTGTCCTATTGCAAAAGGACTTCCAAAAAGCAATCCTGTATAAAAAGAAATTTTTACAGTTGAAATAAAATATTCACCTGGTGAAAGTTGAAAAAATTTTACATTACTAACTGGTAATTCTAAGATCTTAACTAAAAGCTTAACATCAAGAAAAGCTACTACAGTTAATACTAGAATTATCCATAATGTATGAAAGATACGTTGTCGTAATTCTTCAATATGTTCGGAAAATGGTAATTCCAAAGTGACAGTCTTATTATTTGTAAAGTTAAAATCTGAATTTGCTACCATAAGTTTAAATTTTACATCTTTTTTAGTTTAGAAAGAATAAAAGGATGTTGTACAATAAACTAGAATATATAAATAGCTTTTAAAAAAGTGCAAAAAGTTTTACACTTTTTACACTTTTTTATTTTATGATAAATAATTTATAGCTTCAAGACGTGCCGTCGCTTTTTTTAATTCAATGGATGCATCTAATCTTGCTTTACTTGTTTCAGCATTTTCAATTGCTAATGTAGCTTTTTCTAATTCTTTAGTTGCTTCACTTAATTCAACCGAAACAAGTTCCTCAACATCGTTTACTAAAACAGTAACACGATTTTGATCAATCTCAGCTAATCCACCGCATAAAATAATAGGCGTCCATTTGTCATCTAATTTGATTCGTAATAAACCAGTATCTAATGCTGTTATTAATGCAGCATGACCTTCTAATACGCCTACTTGACCCGTTAAACCGGGTAAGACAACTTCATCCGCCGTTGTCGAACAAATAACTCTATCTGGAGTTAGAACGCGAATGTTCATCATATCTTATTACTCCTTATTTTAGAGTTTCTGCTTTTGCGATTGCTTCATCGATATTACCTACAAGGTAGAATGCTTGTTCAGGTAATTCATCTAATTCACCTTTTAATACCATAGTAAATCCTTTAATGGTATCTTCTAAACTTACATATTTTCCAGGTGAACCTGTGAAAATTTCAGCTACAAAGAAAGGTTGTGATAAAAATCGTTCAACTTTTCGTGCACGCGCAACTGTTAATCGATCTTCTTCAGATAATTCATCAATTCCTAGAATTGCAATAATATCCTGTAATTCTTTGTAACGTTGTAAAGTTTCTTTTACAGTTTCTGCAATTTCATAGTGTGTTTCACTAACAATTCCAGGTTGTAACATTGTAGAAGTTGAATCTAATGGATCTACTGCAGGATAAATTCCTTTTGCAGCTAAGTTTCGAGATAATACTGTTGTCGCATCTAAATGAGCAAACGTTGTTGCTGGAGCTGGATCTGTTAAATCATCAGCAGGTACATAAACAGCTTGAATTGAAGTAATAGATCCTTGAGTTGTTGAAGTAATACGTTCTTGTAAAGCACCCATTTCAGTAGCTAACGTTGGTTGGTAACCTACGGCTGATGGCATACGACCTAATAAGGCAGATACTTCAGAACCTGCTTGTGTAAAACGGAAAATGTTATCAATAAATAATAATACATCTTGTTTATTTACATCTCGGAAGTATTCAGCCATAGTTAATGCTGTTAAACCAACACGCATACGTGCACCTGGTGGTTCATTCATTTGACCATACACTAATGCTACCTTTGACTCTTCAAAGTTCTTTTCATTGATTACGCCAGATTCTTTCATCTCTTCATATAAATCGTTTCCTTCACGTGTACGTTCACCTACACCACCGAAAACAGATACTCCACCGTGTGCTTTTGCAATATTATTAATTAATTCCATAATTAATACAGTTTTACCTACACCAGCACCACCAAATAACCCAATCTTACCACCACGACGATATGGTGCTAATAAATCTACTACTTTAATACCAGTTTCAAAAATTGAAGGTTTTGTTTCTAATTCTGTAAAAGCAGGTGCATCACGGTGAATAGGTAATGTTTCTTCATATGAAACATCGCCTTGTTCATCAACAGGTTCACCAATTACGTTGAAAATACGACCTAAAGTTGTAGTCCCAACAGGAACACTAATTGGAGCTCCTAAATCAACAGCTTCAATACCACGTTTTAAACCATCTGTTGAACGCATTGAAACTGCTCGTACTTTATTATCACCTAATAATTGTTGAACTTCAACAATATTTCCAATACCATCTTCTGTTGCAATTTTAATCGCACTATAAATAGGTGGTAAATTTCCATCAGGAAATACGATGTCTAATACAGGACCAATAATTTGAGTAACGTAACCTTTATTTATACTAGTTTCTACCATTTTGACTTAACATGTTTAAATATTTAAGAATAAATATACTTTCGGAATTCAATGGTTTATTTAAATAAAGCACTAATAAATTTAAAATTTATCTGCCACCTATAATTGTACAACAAAATAGTTTCAATTCTTGAATAAAATCTTGTCAAAAGAAACTTACTTAAAGCGTTGAAATTAAATTCTTAATTAAACCCGTAAAGGTCTATTTGTTAAATTAAACCAGTTTCGGACAGTTTGATAACCATTTGGTTCTAATTCAAGGGCAACTCGCCAGTATTTTGCCGCTTCATCAAAACATCTTTTTGCTAATGCATCATCTTCACGTCTTTCTAAATTCGTTAAACCAGTCTGTTGATCGCCCCACTCTAAAATTCGTACACCTTGTGCATGATAAATAACAGCAATGTTATTATACGCTTGAGGTAAATCTGAGTTTAATTCAATTGCTTCATGATAATATTCTAATGCTTCAGTATATTCTCCATTGTTACCAAAAAGTAAACCTATATTGTATAGAATAAAACTTCTATCATATGGATCTTCTTCAAGGTCAAGAGCTTCATAATAATTATCTAATGCTTCAGCATATTGACCTTTAGATTGTGCACCCATTCCTGCTCGATAATAGGAGAAAGCATCTTTTTCTTGTTTACTAGCGGGTAAAAGTTTTAAAAGAATATCAGCAATTACACCGAAAGTTCGGTCGATAAAATTGCCCATTATAAATACCTCAATTAAAATACAAATTAATAGTTCAGAGTTATATATGATTATATTATATAATACTAAACATTATACAATAACTAATCTACTAACTCTGAAAATTTTTAAATTGAATTTGATGCCACAAATGGTAACAATGATAATACACGTGCTCGTTTAATTGCTTTTGCTATTTGACGTTGTTGTTGAACCGTTACTCCTGTGGCACGTCTAGGTAAAATTTTTCCTTGCTCCGTTAGGAATAATTTTAATAAATCAATATCTTTATAATCAATTTTTTGATTTCTACTAATTGTCGACAATGTTTGTTTTTGTGTTGCCATATTTTATTTTATTTCTTTATGTATAGTAGGTTTATTACAATGCGGACAGTATTTTTTAAGTTCCATTCGATCTGGGTTGTTACGACGGTTTTTTTGTGTCGTATAACGTGAAACACCTGCAGAACGCTTATTCATATTTGATCGACATTCTGTACACTCTAGCGTAATTAAGATACGAGTGCCTTTATTTTTGGCCATATAAATCCCTGTATACGTAATACAATTAATATATAATGTTATTTTAATAAATAATTATATATTGAAGTTTTTATTTTGGCAAGAGCTTAATAAGTTTTGTCTTAAAATTTAACTCAATTTACAAAATTTTACTAAAAAAACTTTTAATTTTTTAGCAAATATATTATATTTTAGTACTCTTATATATTTAACTAAAAATTTAAAGAATTGATTATCTAATTTTATGGCAAATACTAAATCGGCAGAAAAACGAATTCGAATTGCAAAACGAAATCAAAGACAAAATCGTTTTTACAAAAGTTCCGTTCGAACATTAACAAAGTTATATTTAAAAAATATTGAGTTATTTAAAACATCACAAAATCCTAACGATAAAGAAAAAGCCCAAGCTTTGTTAAGTTCATTATATAGTTTACTTGATAAAGGTACAAAACGTGCTGTATTTCATAAAAATACTGCTGCGCGTAAAAAAATGAAATTAGCGGCAAAATTAAAAACAATTTAAAAGATTAGAGAAGATTAACTTAAGGAAATTTTAAGTAATTGTTTAAAATTTCTTTAAATTAATCTTTTATTAAAATAAATATACTCCTTAATTTAAAACATTAATTAAGAATAAAGATTATGAAAAAAAATATGAACTATGTTACAGCTTTACCTGACTTTATGGAAATGCAAAGGGTCAGCTTTTGTTGGTTTATTGCGCACGGTTTAAGTGAAGAATTAGTTGGTTTTTCAAATATACATGATTTTAGTCATAATACGGAATATATTTTATTTGGACAAGAATATAATTTAGTAAAACCTACTTATAATATAACGCGAGCAAAAAAATACACTGCAAATTATGCAGCGCAATTAGTCATTCCATTAGAAGTTCGAAATAAAAAAACAAATAGTATTAAATACCACAATACATTCCCCATTGTAAATTTACCTTTAATGACAACAGCTGCCACGTTTATCATTAATGGTTGTGAGCGTGTTATTGTTAGCCAAATTATTCGAAGTCCAGGTATTTATTTTGAAAAAAATAAAAATCAAAAAAAAAGAAAACGAATTAAGCGACGTCGATCAAGCGATATTCACAAATTACAATCCTTTGTTCCATCCGGCGAAGCACTTATAAGTGAACAAATGTTATATTTTACAAAAAAAAAGTCAAAACATTATGCTTCAACATTTATTCAGTCCTTAAAAACACCACGTGTAGAACAGAAATTTTATTTTGCTGAAAAAGAAGATAAAATAACTTGGTATTGGACAAAAAATTCAATTTTTAATTATTCATTCAATTATTTACAACAAAATGAAAGTAATTTTAGTTTTTATTTTCTTGAATTCTTTAAAATTTATCGAATCGTTTTAACGACTTTTCCCTATAAAACCAAATTAAAACGTATTAAGCTGTTATTAAAATGGTTAAAATTAAAACAAAATGAATTAACAAGTCAAAACTCAAGTCAAGTCTTGAATTATTTTAATGTTTTAGTAAAAACATTAATTAAATATACAACTCTTACGAATATTCAATCTCACTTTCAACCAACAAAAATAAATCATGTTAAACAAAAAAGTATTCAAGCTAATTATGATAAAATAATTCGTAATTATCAACAAAATACATCCATAAAATTTCATTTAATTCCAGTTAAAATTATCAAAACTTTAAATGAAATAAATAGTTTTAATTTTCTAAAAATAAATGTTCAAAAAACAAATTATAAGATTAAAGAAATTGTAACAATAATTAAAAATAAAAATTTAAAACCAACCTTATATTTCTCGACAAGTTTAAAAGAACCAATTAAATATAATTTAACAAAAAGAGAAAAAGATAAAATTTATATAAGTTGGATTCGAAATCGAAAAAATAAAAAGCATAAATATCTAAAAACAAAATCACAAATTCTTCAGTATAAAGATGAACATATAGTTAAAGATCTATATAAACAAAAATATGACGAAAAAGATCTTTACACGGCAACATTAATTCCTGAATATGGTTCATGGATTCGATTTGGATTTCAAAAAAATACTAAAATTAACCTTTATAAGTATCCAATTAAAAATCAAGAAGATGAAGTTATTATCCAAATTGATAAAATAACCCAAAAACCAGTTCTTCATTTATTAAAAGAAATGGGGTTAACTGATTTAGAAATTTGTCGAAATTTACAACATTCAGATTTTTTCTATTTTAATAATACTCTTTTAACAAATTCAATATATTCGCAACAACCATTATTACGATTTGATTTAAATTCAGAATACTACCAAAATATCTCCGAATTTTCTCGAATTTTTGATCCAAATTATTATCGACTAGGAAAAATAGGTCGCTTCAAAATAAACCAACGTTTAAATTTAAAAATCACACAGCAACTTCAAACAATTACTTATGAAGATATTTTTGCGATTATTGATTATTTAATCAATTTATCAATTTCAAAAACAATGGGAGATGATATTGATCATTTGAAAAATCGAAGAGTTCGTTCTGTAGGAGAATTACTTCAAAATTTATTTAGAATTGGTTTTCAACGATTATCGCGAACATTGCAAAGTCAAATTAATAAAACCGATTCAGGTCAACTTTCGAGTTTTACAATTGTTGGTGCAACAATAAAAGAATTTTTTGGGTCAAGTCAACTATCCCAATATATGGATCAAACGAATCCATTGTCATCTCTAACTCATCGGCGACGAATTAGTGGACTAGGACCAGGAGGATTTGATCGTGATCGAATTAGTTTTGCAGTGCGTGATATTCACCCAAGTCATTACGGAAGAATTTGTCCCATTGAAACACCTGAAGGACAAAATGTAGGTTTAATTGCTTCATTAACTACATGTGCACGTGTTAATCAATCAGGATTTTTAGAAACACCATTTTGGCGTGTGCTAAATGGTAAAGTTATTAAAACGAGTAAACCTATTTATCTTACAGCGGACATTGAAGACTTATATAAAATTGCACCAGCAGACATACCAACAAATAACGAAAATTATTTAGTAAAAAATTTAATAGCAGTACGTTACAAACAAGATTTTGTAGCAGTTACACCATCTGAAGTTGATTTTATTGCAATTTCTCCAATTCAAGTAGTTTCAGTTGCAGCTTCGTTAATTCCATTTTTTGAACATGATGATGCAAACCGTGCTTTAATGGGGTCAAATATGCAGCGACAATCTGTTCCTTTAATTTTACCTCAAAAACCTATTGTTGGAACAGGGTTAGAAAATCAAATTGCAATTGATTCTGGTTTAACACTCAATGCACAACAATCCGGTATTATTGATTCTGTAACTGCGGATAAAATTGTTATTAAAAATAAATTAGGACGGAAATTAAAATATAATTTGCAAAAATATCAGCGATCAAATCAAGAAACATGTATTAACCAACGTCCAATTGTATGGAAAGGTGAAAAAGTTGATTCAGGACAAATACTAACAGATGGACCAGGAATTATTAATACTGAACTTTCATTAGGACAAAATGTTTTAATTGCTTATATGCCATGGCAAGGATATAATTTCGAAGATGCTATTTTAATTAATGAAAGATTAGTTTATGAAGATGTTTTTACGTCAATTCATATTGGGCGGTATGATATTGAAATTGATAGAACAGCTGAAATCTGCGAACAAACAACAAATAGTATTCCCAATTTAAGTTTTTCTGATGTTCAACATCTGAATGATGATGGAATTGTTTCAACTGGAACATTTATTAAACCTGGTGATATTCTAGTTGGAAAAGTAATTGCCAAAGATGATTCAGAACAATTACCTGAGTCAAAATTATTACGAGCAATTTTTGGAGCAAAAGCAAAAGGTGTAAAAGACACATCAGTTCGAATGCCTGATGGTGAATATGGACGAGTAATCGAAACATTAACATTTAACCGACGAACAAAATTAGCTTATAAATTTGAGAAAATTCAAATTTTTATTGCACAGATTCGGAAAATTCAAGTTGGTGATAAAATTGCCGGTCGTCATGGAAATAAAGGAATTATTTCGCGAATTTTACCTCGACAAGATATGCCATTTTTACCTGATGGAACACCGATTGATATTATTTTAAATCCATTAGGAGTACCATCAAGAATGAATGTTGGTCAGTTATATGAATGTTTATTAGGTTTAGCGGGACATAAATTAAATCGACGCTTTAAAATTTTACCATTTGATGAAATGTACGGACAAGAAATTTCTCGAATCTTAATTAATAAGAAATTACGTCAAGCATCCATTGCAACAGATCAAGCATGGCTTTTTAATCCATATTCGCCTGGAAAAATGGTTTTAATTGATGGACGAACGGGTAAAGAATTTGAAAATCCAATTACCGTGGGTAATGCCTATATGCTAAAATTAATTCATTTAGTAGACGATAAAATGCACGCCCGAGCGACTGGACCTTATTCATTAATAACACAACAGCCTTTAGGTGGAAAAGCTCAACATGGTGGGCAACGATTTGGTGAAATGGAAGTTTGGGCATTAGAAGGATTTGGAGCAGCCTTTACATTAAAAGAACTTTTAACTATTAAATCTGATGATATGCAAGGACGAAATGAAACATTAAATGCAATTGTAAAAGGTCAACCAATTCCAACTTCTGGCATTCCTGAATCATTTAAAGTACTTTTACAAGAATTACGATCAATTGGGCTCGATATTAGTACATATAAAATTGATAAGTTTAGTTCAACTCAATCATATGAAGTTGAAGTTAATTTAATTGAGAAATATGATCCCTTATCAAAAACATTTCCACCAACTTCAAATCTAGATAATATATCTTTTTAAAAATATGAATTTAAAATATTGAAAATGACAAGATCTGAAAAAGAATTTGATTATATCAAAATAAAATTGGCATCTCCAATTCGAATATTTCAATGGTCCCATCGCCGACTTCCTAACGGTCAATTTGTTGGTGAAGTACAAAAATCTGAAACAATTAACTATCGGACATTTAAACCGGAAATGGATGGGTTATTTTGTGAAAGAATTTTTGGACCTAGTAAAAGTTTTGAATGTGCATGTGGTAAATACAAACGAGTTCGTTATGATGGGCTTATCTGTGAACGTTGTGGTGTTGAATTAACGGAATCACGTGTTCGTCGTCATCGAATGGGTCATATTAATTTAATTTATCCCGTAACCCATGTTTGGTATATTAATAGCCGACCAAATTATATGGCATTATTATTGGAAGTTGAACAATGTGAAAAAACCTTAAATACTGCTATAACCTGGTTTGCGTTTTCTAAATACATTTTATCTCATATTGCAGTTGAATCAACATATAATGGGAACACTAAAACAACATTAGAAGATTATGAAATATTAATTTCTAGTATTCTTCAACCGAATTCACTTAGTACATTCCTTAATGAGTATAAATTTGATTCTAAACAAAAAATAAAACGAAAAAAATCTGGAGAGTTAAATCTTTGGGACGGGCGAATCAAACGAATAAAATTATCATCATTATCTTATTTTATTGCCGAAGATGAAATTTCTTTTTATGGTCTTCATTGGGATTTACAAAAATATAGGCAGTGTCGAGCTTTGCGACTAACAGGTTATCCATTGAAACCATATGCAAAGCCCAAACCCCAAAATCGACGAAGAAACACACCTAAATATTTATTAAGAACTACTCCACATTATTTAATTGGAGCAGTATTAATTAAAAAAGAATTAGAAAAACTTAATTTAAATGATGAAATTAATTATACAAGAAATTTTATTACTTGTTGCAGTAATGTACTACAAGACTCATTACGTAAATGGGAATACCAACGAATTTATAAACTACAAGATCAATCAATTAAACGTATTCGTATTTTAGAAAATTTATTGGCGACTGGTTCGAACCCAGCATGGATGATTATTACAATTCTACCTGTTATTCCACCAGCTTTACGACCGATGATCCAATTAGAAGGAGGAAGATTTGCAACTTCTGATTTAAATGAATTATATCGTCGAATAATTACAAGAAATAATCGATTATTACGATTATTAGAAATCGATGCACCTCAATTAATTATTCGTAATGAAAAACGAATGTTACAAGAAGCCGTAGATACTTTAATTGACAATGGTAAACGAGGAAAAATTGCATTAAGTGCAAATAACCGTCCATTAAAATCATTATCAGATATTATTAAAGGAAAACATGGACGGTTCCGTCAAAATTTACTAGGAAAACGAGTAGATTATTCCGGCCGGTCAGTAATTGTTGTTGGACCAAGTCTAAAACTAAATCAATGTGGGTTACCTTATGAAATGGCAATTGAATTATTCCAACCATTTATTATTCGTGAATTAATAAATCAAGGCTTTGCTAGTAATATGAAAATTGCTAAAAATTTAATTCAACAAAACGAATCAACTGTAGATCCTGTTGTTGAAAAAATTTTGGCAAACCATCCTATTTTTTTAAATCGCGCACCAACCTTACATCGTTTAGGTATTCAAGCTTTTGAACCAATTCTTGTTCAAGGACGAGCTATTAAATTACACCCATTAGTTTGTTCCGCTTTTAATGCTGATTTTGATGGTGATCAGATGGCTGTTCATCTTCCTTTATCATTAGAAGCACAAGCGGAATGTTATATGTTAATGTTAGCACCTCATAATTTTTTATCACCAGCTAATGGTGAGCCGATTATTATGCCAAGTCAAGATATGGTATTAGGTTGTTATTATTTAACAGTTCAAAATATTAAAGGTTTATTAGGATCAAATCATTATTTTACAAGTCTAGAAGACGTCATTCTAGCATATAATCAAGAACAAATTGAATTACATGCAACAATCTGGATTCGTTATAATAACGCTCTACCAAAACCGAAAAATTTAGTCCAAAGTATAAAATTAAGTGATAAAAGTTGTGTTGAATATTATGAAAATTTACAAGTTCGAAAAGATAAAAAAGGAAATAAAATTGTCCAATATTTGCAAACAACAACAGGACGTGTAATTTTTAATTATACAATACAAAAAACTTTAAATCTTTTATAGAAACTAAATTCGTTTAATTAAAAAAGCAAATTTTTATGAAAAATTATATTTATCAAAATACTCTTATTAGTAAAAAACAACTGAAACAATTGTTAGCATGGAGTTTTACAAAATATGATTCAATGCAAGCATGTTCTTTAGCTGATGAATTAAAGTACTTAGGTTTTAAATATGCTAGTCAGGCTGGTATCTCAATTAGTATTGAAGATTTAAAAGTTCCATTTATTAAAGATTTAATGTTACAAAAAGCAAATCAAGAAATTTTAAATGCAGAAAAAATTTGCTTAAAAGGGAAAATTACGGATGTTGAACGGTTTCAAAAAATTATTGATACTTGGAATTTAACAAGTGAATCATTAAAAGACGAAGTTGTATCATATTTTAAAACCTATGATCCATTAAATTCAGTTTACATTATGGCGTTTTCTGGAGCTCGAGGTAATTTATCGCAGGTTCGTCAACTCGTTGGTATGCGAGGATTAATGTCAGATCCAAGCGGTGAAATTATGAAATTACCAATCAAAAAAAACTTTCGGGAAGGATTAACAATTACTGATTATTTAATGTCAGGATATGGTGCACGTAAAGGGATTGTTGATACCGCATTAAAAACTGCAAATTCAGGGTATTTAACTCGTCGGTTAATTGATGTTGCACAGGATATTATAATACGAGAAAAAGATTGTTTAACCACACATTGCTTTTTACTCTTTAATTTAAAAAATAAAACACAAATTATTAAATCAGTTTATGATCAAATTGTAGGACGATTACTTAGTAAACCAATTTATGATCCAAAAACAAAAAAATTAATTGCAAATATTGATACACAACTAACACCAAATCTAATTCGAATATTTAAAGAAAAAAATATTGACAGTTTTTATATTAGATCTCCTTTAACATGTAGTTTATATCGATCGATTTGTCAAAAATGCTACGGTTGGGATTTAGCAAATGAAAATTTAGTTGAAATTGGCGAAGCAATTGGAATTTTAGCCGGTCAATCGATAGGTGAACCTGGTACGCAATTAACAATGCGTACATTTCACACTGGAGGAATTTTTACATCAGAAGCAAGTCAACAAATCGTTAGTCCTATTAATGGTGTAATTAAATTTGGAAAAATTTTAAAAATGATAACACTTAGGACAAATCGTGGTGAAGATGTTTTATTAACAAAAAATTCAGGTTCATTAATCATAATTTCTGAGGAAAAAAGAAATGAATTTATCGAAATAGAATTACTACGAAATACGATTTTATTTATTAAGAATAATCAATATATTAAAAAAGATGCAATTATTGGAGAATTATCGAATAATGAAAAACAAGTTCGGACCGAAATAAAACCTGTTTATAGTCATAATTCAGGTGAAATTTTTTTACCAAGATTAAAAAATAAAAATAATTTTATTAATCGAAATAAACTATTGTGGATTTTATCAGGACAAGTTTATCAAGCTCCAATGAATTCATTCTTAAATTTTTATACTGATCATAAAATCAATAAAAACAGTTACATTTTTAGAACAAAAATAGTTAATTATTATGCTGGTTTTATTAAATCAATTAATAATAAAAAAAATCTATTTCAACGTGATATTCAGATTATCAATAATAGTTATTCATTAGCAAATGCAGAAATTCAACAACTTTCTTCATCGATCAATAATAAACATTATTTATTAACAAGTGAAAATTTAAGTTATATTGTTAATTTAACAACAAAAAATTCAAAAACTTTTCTAATAACAAAAAAAAATAATTATTTTGGAACTGTATTTAGTAATAAATTTAAAACTTTAACCGGTGGTATAGGATATTATGATCAAAAATTCAATGAGAAGACTGAAAAATTTAAGCAGATAATCTCCTATTATCTTCCATATCAATATACTTTGGATCAATGTTTATCATTAAAATCAAAGACGTTTATTACAAGTTCTCAAAATGAAAAAAATAAAGTTTGTTATACGTACCCAATTAAAATTAATCCATTAAAGTTAAGACCAACAGCAAAGAAGAAAATTTATCATAGATCGTTAATTTGGATGTCAGAAGAAACGTACCAATTAAATTGTGATAAAAGTATATTATTAGCTGAACATGGTAATTTTATCTCAAAAAATTTTGAAATTGTTCCAAATATTTTATCAAAAACTGGAGGAATTATTCATGTTTCTCATACAAATAACATAATTAGTGAAATTCTAATAAAATCTGGATTAGTTTATCAAGGTAAAGGATTTGAAAATTTTGATAAAAAAGTTTTTTATCCTGGTGAAGTCATTTTAAATACAATTAAAATTCTTCAACCTTCATTATGTGAGCGTTTAATTGGAAAATCGACAGATCAATTATTAATACGGCCTCTTGAAATATACGAAATTCCGCGTGTTAAATCTTTTAAAAATATGTTTGGTCAATCTTCGAAAATTGAATCAATTTTTAGTGGAAGAAATAAAATTAATTATTTATGTAAATCAACTCAAAAACTTAAAAGCGCAAAAAGTATTGATTTAATATCAAATATCTTAAAGCTACAGCCAAAACATGGTTCAAAAAATCAACTTGCAATTCAGCTATCAAATAATGAAATAAAAGATAAGGTAACATTTTCGATTTCCGAGAAACTTTATCTTAACAATTATATTCCTGCGCATCTTAAATACACGAATTTAGAATCTTGTTTACTTATTGAATCAAAACAATTTGTTGATTCCTATACAGTTTTAGGTTATTTTGAAGCAATTACACTTAAATCTCTAGAAATTGTAAAATTAAAATCAAAGTCGAATAATCGAAAACAAATATTTTTAATCTCGAATGAAGATTGTTTAATAATTCCTAAAAGAGAAGCAAAAAATAAAACAATTAATAATTTATTGATTAATAATGTAAATGTTAATCAAACAGGTAAAATTATTATTGATAATGGGCAATTTCTTACAATTCAAAAAGGGCGACCATATTTTTTTCCAAATTGTAAAAATGAAGATTCTATTGAAAAAATCGATTTGCAATACAAAGTAGTTAATTTAAAGTCTTCAACATCTGTACTATCATTTGATGAATTAAAACAAATGACCGCATCAGTTTCATTAAATTATTATGATATAACTAAACGAATCTTGACAAAACAACTATGGATGCCCCGATTTGAAAGAAAATGTGAAGGGGTCAAACTTGAATTTTCGAAAATGTTCTTGAAAAAAAATGGAAAACTTTATAGTTCAACAGTTCCAATTTATGTAAAAAAAATATTAATAACAAAAAAAAACCTAAATTTAAACGATACTAAAAATTGGGAATTTATTGTTAATCCATTAACGCAAAAACCTAAACGTTGCACAAAAATTATTTTAAAAAATGATTTTGATAGACAAAAGTGTGTGTCCATGTTTTTAAAAAGTTCAGAATTAATAACAAATGAAGTTAAAAAAGAAAATTTATTAAACAACGCTTTAATATTAGTAAAATTCTTGAATTATCCGTTTAATAAATCAATTGGAATTCATTCCATAACAGATGATTATTTTGAGCAAGAAATGAATAGTGTGTATTGTAAAAATGGTGACTTTGTTGAAAATGGTCAAACAATTGGTTTGTTGAATTTTGAAAAAGAAATTACAGGGGACATTGTTCAAGGTTTACCTCGAATAGAAGAACTTTTAGAAGCACGAAAAAAACGACCAGCAAACAAACAAGTTTCAATAAACCAGAAAAAAAGCTTATTGATTCAAAAAACAAGTATAGATCCAAATTTTGATTTTCGGAAACTTGGAACACCGATCAAAGAAAACGAAAAAATTAATCCACATAGACTTTTAAAAGTTTATTTTAATTATTATGGAATTATAAAACAATTATTTTGTGATAAAGATTCATATGTAACGCATTGTCGATTAATGAATAACTATGAAGCGAGTTATCGAAGTTTTAAAAAAGTTCAAGCATTAATTCTAAATCTAGTTCAATCTGTATATGAATCACAAGGAGTTTCAATTGCCAATAAACATCTTGAAGTTATTATTAAACAAATGACAACAAAAGTTTTAATTACTCATGAAGGGGATACACCACTATTACCACGTGAAGTAATTGATCTTTATCATATGAAATATATTAATGATATTGTTATTAGTCATCAAAAACGTCCTGCTTATTATGTCCCATTTTTATTAGGTATTACTAAAGCTGCTCTTAATAATCCAAGTTTTATATCAGCTGCTAGTTTCCAAGAAACAACTCGTGTATTAACAAAAGCAGCAATTGAAGGTCGTATTGATTGGTTACGTGGTTTAAAAGAAAATATTATCATTGGTCATTTAATACCAGCAGGTACGGGCTCACAAAATTATGTGAATAATTTTAAAAAATCTTTTTCTCATTTTAAAAATCTAAATTTAGAATTAGAAAATTTGCAGAAAATTTAAATTAAAACCCTAGACGCTTTTCTTACCTATCTGTTACCCTTAATAATATAAATGTTGAGTTTAAGTTTAATTAAGGAGTTATAATATTTTATGGCTGATATCAGTTTAGCCCAATTCTTAGAAGCTGGTGTTCATTTTGGGCATAAAGCCTATCGTTGGAATCCAAAGATGTTTCCGTATATATATACAGAACGAAATAACATTCATATTTTAGATTTAGTACAATCTGCTCAATTATTAAAAGAAGCAAATACATATTTACAATCAGCTGCCGAACAAAAAAAAACATTTTTATTTGTTGGAACAAAACGACAAGCAAGTGCTTTAATAGCACAAGAAGCAAAACGTTGTAATTGTTATTATGTTAATCATCGCTGGTTAGGAGGCATGCTTACAAATTGGGTTACATTAAAAAGTCGAATTGCTCGTTTAAAAAAATTAGAGCAAGATGAAGTGGATGAGATTTTTAATTTATTACCGAAAAAAGAAGCTAGTTTAAGACGCAAAGAATTGGAAAAATTACGAAAACATTTAGATGGTATTAAAGATATGGAAAAACTACCTGATGTTGTAATTATTGTTGATCAAAAACGAGAAATAACTGCTATTCGTGAATGTCGTAAATTAAATATTCCAATCGTTTCGATTTTAGATACAAATTGTGATCCTGATTTAGTAGATATCCCAATTCCAGGAAATGATGATGCCGTTCGTTCAATTAAATTAATTTTAAAATCATTAACTGATAGTATTAATTTAGGTAAATCAAGAGTTAATTAATAGTTCAAAATTTTATTTGAAAATCAGTTTTTGAGTTTACTTTATCAGATGCCACGTAAAAATTGGCATCTGAACTCTTGCTTTTTTATGTGATTAGTTATATTATTTAAGTGTACAATGTAGTATAAGGTTAAAACCCAAGTTATAAAGCTGGTGTAGCTCAATGGTAGAGCAACGGATTTGTAATCCGTAGGTTGGGGGTTCAAATCCCTTCACCAGCTAGTAAAAAATTTCATGTTAACAGAAAATTTAGGATTCACAATTACTTTTAGATTACGTCTATAGAATCCTCGAATTTTTAAGGTTATTTAAAATAATAAAATATAGTTAATAGGCCCAGTAGGAATCGAACCTACATTGGAAACTTAGAAGGTTTCTGTCCTAATCCGTTAGACGATAGGCCCAGATAATTCACTATAAGTATGGGTAATACAGGATTTGAACCTGTGACCTTCTGCTTGTAAGGCAGACACTCTACCACTGAGTTAATTACCCATTAATTTTTAACTTATATATATATGTATATATATAACGAAAAAACATTAGAACGTCAATATTAGAATCGTACTTTAAATATTTCTACTGATTCTAATATTGTGTTCTTACCTATTATTTGTTAATATAAAGTAAATAGGGTCGGTGCCCGAGTGGTTAAAGGGGGCGGATTGTAAATCCGCTGCGTTATGCTACGTTGGTTCAAATCCAACTCGGCCCAATAGATGTTAAAAAATTATTGTTTATTTTGAATACAAAATTAAAATTTACTAGATGTGTGCACAGTTTAAGTTTATTTTATTTAATAGAACAAATAGATCAGTAAGTAACTATAGTCTAAAAATTCTTCGAAAAGATAAATTAACTTAAAAAATTACAAAGCTACCATCTTTTTTAAAATTATAAATAGACTAATAAAAAAGAGTAAAAAAATTAAAATTAAAAAAATCGTAACTTAGAAGTTTTAAATAAATTTCTAAAAGGTGTTAAGATAACTAATATTAAGCCAGCGAGACTACTAATAAAGAATCTTGGATATCTTAAAACATTAGTCCAAAAATTATTCATATAAAAATTAAAATAATAGATATTTTAGTACAATTATATATTGAGTTTAATATTTAATTAAAAATAAAATTTTTAAAATATCTTAAATCTTAAATTTTGATGACAAATACTTGACGCTAATTAGCTAACTCATGTTACAATAACATTAGGTCAGAGTAGTATAAGGCTCTGTAGCTCAGTGGTTAGAGCAGGGGACTCATAAGCCCAAGGTCGTAGGTTCAAATCCCACCAGAGCCATCTACTTCAAAAATTAACAGGCTTGGTTTTATTGATTGAGGAGAAATGGCTGAGTGGTCGAAAGCAATAGATTGCTAATCTATCGTACAATTATTTGTACCCAGGGTTCGAATCCCTGTTTCTCCTTTTTTAAAAAACTAAAAGTTGACATTTTTTAATAGCACTACTAGAATAGGTAGTACTTGTTTATTCTAGGGATTGTAGTTCAATTGGTTAGAGCACCGCCCTGTCACGGCGGAAGTTGCGAGTTCGAGTCTCGTCAGTCCCGTTATATTAATAACGATACAATAAATATAAAATAATTAACATTTAATAATAATATAATAAATATTATTATTAAATGTTTTTTATTCACCTTGAACTTTTAATAAAGCAAAGCCTAATGAAAGGCCAAATAAGACCATAAAAAAGCAGACTACTGCCGCGCTAACTATTTCTGGACTTGCATACGGGAAAATTTTTAGAACTAATGCCATAATATTTAAAATTTTTAATTGTTACAAAGTTTCAAAATTTAGAAACCATTTCGGGCCCAAACTACTAAAGCTAATGAAAAAGTAAACATTGTCATTAGGCCTGCCCAACCTAAACTGATAATATCCATATTATATATTCTGAAATTAATTTAAATTTTTATAATTTAAAAGGATTTTAAAACCTTTTAAATTATTGATCTATTATAATTATAAATTATTATAGATTACACAATACCATTTGCCCAATCGACATCAACATTTTCAATAATTAAAGATGAATTATAAATTTGTAAAATAATTAATAAAAATATTAAAAATGCTACCATTACTACACCCATAATTGGAGTTGTTCCCCAACCTGGAATAACTTTACCATATTCAGCATTTAATGGGCGTAAAATCTCACCTAATCTTGTTCTTAATGCCATAAAAATATTTTATATTTTTAATAAATTAATTTTTCTATTACATGTTATATAATACTAAAATGTTAATTTAGATAATTATATAACATGGAAACAGCAACTATTATTGTAATTTTTGTATCAAGTTTACTTTTAGGTATTACTACGTATTCAATATATACCGCTTTTGGACCAGCTTCGAAAAATTTACGTGATCCATTCGAAGAACACGAAGATTAAAAAATAAAACCATCAGTTTGGTTTTATTTTTTAACAATTCGAGGGCTTTCTCGGAAGAATACTGCAAAGAAAATTACCATTAAAGTACCAATAAGTAAAAATGTATAAACTAAGGCTTCCATTGTTTAATCCTGTTTAATTTTGAATAGATTTAAAAAAACAAAGACTATACTTTATACAGCACCTTGTTTTTTAGTTGATTTGTCACCAAGTTTTTGGAATGCACCAAATTCAACCTGTTCTGTTACTTCAGCACCAATACCTGTAAATACATCACGGAAGATCGTACGACCACCATGCCATAAGTGTCCGAAGAAGAATAATAAAGCAAAATTAGCGTGTCCATAAGTATACCAACCACGAGGACTACTTCTGAATACACCATCAGATTCTAAACTTGTTCTATCAAATTCAAATACCTCACCTAATTGAGCTTTTCGAGCAAATTTCTTAACAGTTGGTGCGTCTTTAAATGTTTGACCATTTAATTTTCCACCATAAAAATCAACAGTTACACCTACTTGTTCAATACTGTATTTTGATTCTGCTCGACGGAATGGAATATCAGCACGAATAATCCCATCTTTATCTACTAAGATAACAGGGAATGTTTCAAAGAAAGCTGGCATTCGACGAACTGTTAATTCACGACCGTCTTTATCACGGAAAATTGGGTGTCCTAACCAAGCTTCAGCAATACCATCACCTTTATCCATAGGACCTGCACGGAATAAACCACCTTTTGCTGGGTTATTTCCAATATAATCATAAAAAGCTAATTTATCAGGAATACGTGACCAAGCTTGGCTTTCAGATAAACCTTCACTTACTGATGTTTCTACTTGACGCTCAATCTCTTGTTGGAAGTAACCACTATCCCATTGATAACGTGTTGGACCAAATAATTCAATAGGTGTTGCTGCCGCACCATACCACATAGTACCTGATGTAACGAAAGCTGCGAAAAAGACTGCTGCAATACTACTTGATAAAACAGTTTCAATATTACCCATACGTAAACCTCGGTATAAACGTTGAGGAGGACGTACTGTTAAATGGAAAATACCAGCAAAGATACCAAAAATACCGGCTGCAATATGATGTGCTGCGATACCACCTGGATTAAATGGATTAAATCCGTCTGCTCCCCAAGATGGAGCAACTGGTTGTACTTTTCCAGTAATACCGTATGCATCTGAAACCCAAATTCCAGGTCCAAATAAACCTGTTACGTGGAATGCACCGAAACCAAAACATAATAAACCCGATAGGAATAAATGAATACCAAAAATCTTTGGTAAATCTAATGCAGGTTCCCCTGTTCGTGGATCACGGAATAATTCTAAATCCCAATAAACCCAATGCCAAATAGCAGCTAAGAAACACATACCTGATAAAATAATATGTGATAAAGCTACACCTTCAAAACTCCAAATTCCAGGGTTTGATACACTTTCCCCTGTAATACTCCAACCACCCCACGAATCTGTAATTCCTAAACGTGTCATAAAAGGCATAACAAACATACCTTGACGCCACATTGGATTTAATACAGGATCAGATGGATCAAATACTGCAAGTTCGTATAATGCCATTGAGCCAGCCCAACCTGCAACTAATGCTGTATGCATTAAATGTACCGCAATTAATCTTCCAGGATCATTTAAAACAACAGTATGAACACGATACCATGGTAATGCCATAGTAATTCATTCCTTAATATAAATAATGGTTTTTGACTTTCTTACAACTAAACTAGAAAAAAGTTATCTATGATATTATTATAATTGAAGATAATAAAAATTATTTGATTTAACAAAATTAAATTAAAATTTTTAGTTAATAGGACGATTTAAATAAAAATTTCAAATATAAAAACAATTTAATATTAAATTGTTTTTATATGTATTATGACTTATTTACTTTTGTTAAATACGTCTTTAGCTTCCACGATAGCTTCGTTTAATGATGCTTCCGCTTCGTCTGTAAATTGATTTGTTGAAGTTACAATATCTAAATATGGTTTATTAGAAGAACTTAAATAACTTAATAACTCAGCACAATATTTTTTAACATCTGTTACTGCTAAATCATCTAAACATCCTGTAATACCAGTATAAATTAAAGCAACTTGTTGTGCCACTGATAATGGTGAATTTTGTGGTTGTTTTAACACTTCACGTAAACGTGTACCACGTGCTAATTGTTTTTGAGTTGCTTCATCTAAATCTGATGCGAATTGAGAGAAAGCTTCTAATTCAGCAAATTGGGCTAATTCTAATTTTAGTTTTCCAGCAACTTTTTTCATTGCTTTTGTTTGTGCAGCTGATCCTACACGTGATACTGAAATACCAACATTAATTGCTGGACGAATTCCTGAATTAAATAAATCATTCGATAAGAAGATTTGCCCATCAGTAATTGAAATTACATTTGTTGGAATATATGCCGATACATCACTTGCTTGTGTTTCAATAACTGGTAATGCTGTCATACTACCACCACCTAATTCATCACTAAGCTTAGCAGCTCTTTCTAATAAACGTGAGTGTAAGTAGAATACATCACCTGGATAAGCCTCACGTCCTGGAGGACGACGAAGTAATAATGACATTTGACGATAAGCCATCGCTTGTTTTGTTAAATCATCATAAATTACTAAAGTTGCTTTACCATTATACATAAAGTATTCAGCTAATGCTGCCCCAGCATATGGAGCAATATATTGTAAAGTAGCTGGATCATTTGCACTTGCTGATACAATAATTGTATAAGCCATTGCTCCTTTTTCTTCAAGAACATTTACTACTTGAGCAACCGTTGAAGCTTTTTGACCAACACCGACATAAACACAAACTACATCTTCAGTTTTTTGATTAATGATAGTATCAACAGCAATTGATGTTTTTCCTGTTTGACGATCACCAATGATTAACTCACGTTGACCTCGTCCAATTGGAATCATAGCATCAATTGATGTAATTCCTGTTTGTAATGGTTCACATACAGATTTACGACTAATAATACCAGGAGCCATAGCTTCTAATAATTGCGTATCTGCTGGAGTAATATCGCCTTTTCCATCAATCGGGCTACCTAACGGGTTTACTACTCGACCTAAAAACTCTTCTCCTACTGGAATTTGCGCAATTTTTCCGGTAGCTTTAACTGTTCCGCCTTCTAAAATTTGACGACCTGTACCCATTAATACTACACCAACATTATCATTTTCTAAGTTTAATGCAATACCGATAGTTTTATCTTCAAATTCTAAAAGCTCACCACTCATTACTTGATCAAGGCCATAGACACGAGCAATACCATCACCTACTTGTAAAACGGTACCGACATTTTCTACTTTAACATCTTGATCATACTTTTCAATTTGTTCACGGATAATACTACTAATTTCGTCTGGACGAATATTTATCATTGTATTATTTTTTAAGGTAAAAAGTTAATAAAAGATTTTCGTTGTTTTTAAATTTCTAAAACACTATCCAAATGCTTAGCTAATTTTTGTAATTGATTTTTAACTGTAAAATCGATTACTTTTGAATTTGTTGTAATTAAAAAGCCACCAATAAGACTAGGATCAACAGTAATAACTAATCGAATTTCTCTTGCCTTTGTTAGTTCTTTTAGTTTTTTAATTAATGTGTTTTTCTGTAAATTTGTAAAAGCAAACGCTGTAGAAACTTCAATCATTTTAATTGAGGCAACACTATAGACTAAATTTAGATAACTTGCAATAATTGCTTCTAGTAAATTAATTCGATTTCGATTTACTAAGACACTTAAAAATTTAAAAGTTTCTTTATTTAATTCTTTTTCTAACGTTTGTTTTAGAAGTTCTTGTTTTTGTTCTGAAGCAATTAAAGGATTGCCCAAATATTCAGTTAAATCAGGAGTTTTTGTTAAAAAAACTTCTAAATTTTGAAAATCAGCAGTGATTTGGTGCATAATATTTTGCTCAACAGAGTAATCATATAATGCACGTGCATAAGGAGCTGCAATTTTTGATGCTACAGGGTTTTTACTCATAACAAATCTCCTTCTAATTTATTAATAGTTTCACTAATTAATGACGTTGCACGTTCTTGTGTCCCAAATGTTTGTTGAGCTTGAACTACACTACGTTTTAAGACTAGTAAGATGATTTGTTGTTTAACTTCTAAAAATATTTGGCGTTCTTTAGTACGGAATGTTGATAAAGCTCTACTAAAGCGAGTTGCTAAATCTTTTTTAGATTGATCTGCATCAGATTTAAGTAAAATTCGTTTTGTTGCTATTGTTTCATTTTTTATTTCACTAATAACAACTTGTGCTTGACTTAATTGCTTTTGAGCTTCGCTTAAGCGTCGCTCTGCTTCATTTAATCTGTCTTCAGCATCTTGAACACCCTTTACAATATTGGTTTTACGCTCTTCTAATATAGAACCTAAAAAGTCTCGACCTGTATAAACTAAAATTGCAACTAATGCAACAATATTAATTACACCGGTTTCTAGAATATCAAGGTTTAAACCAATACCTTCATTTTCGGCAAGTAATGTAAAAATTTGAGAAAAATTTTCCATGTTTTCGAGTTTTTATCTAAACTGTTCAGTTATAAAAAGGAAAATTACGTCTAACAAAAAATTTAAATTGATAATCTAGTTTCAATTTCAATGCACAACGATTGAACAATAGCATCTAAACTATTTAGTGCTGTATTTTTTTTATCCAAAAGATCTTTTGTAATATTATCTAATAAATTATCAATATATTTTTGTGAAATATTTAATTCAATTTCCAAAATTTCTTTATGAATTTTTTGTGAGTTTGTAATTTCTAATTGTGCTTCTTTACGGACGCTATTCAATTCTTGTTCATATTGAGCAGTCAATTCATTGGCTTGCGATAATATTTTCGACGCCTTTGCTAAATTATTTAAGATATATTCTTTTCGTTCTTCAATAATTGTTAATAAAGGATTGTATAATATTATGTTAAGGATAATCATTAATAAAATGAACTGAATTGCCACTAATGGCAAAGTTGCATCAATATCAAATAATCCGCCAGGACCACTGATTTCTGAACTTGAAATTAATATTGAAAGATTAACCATATAAAATCTATATGTTATACTATAGAATTAAATTTTTAACAAGGATATATATATACATAATAAAACTTATTATTATATATATATATATATAAATCTATACTATGCGGTTTTAATATTTAATAATTAAAATCTTATTAACCGTTGAATGGGTTAGCAAATAATAATGCTAATGCTACTACTAAACCATAAATCGTTAATGCTTCCATGAAAGCTAAACTTAATAATAAAGTACCACGAATTTTGTTTTCTGCTTCAGGTTGACGAGCAATACCTTCAACAGCTTGACCAGCAGCATTACCTTGACCAATACCAGGTCCGATAGCAGCTAAACCGATAGCTAAACCAGCAGCGATAACAGATGCAGCAGAGATAATAGAATCCATAATAAATCTTAATTAATAAATGTAAGTGTAATTTTAGAAAAAATATAATTTAATAATAATTTACTCAAGTGCTTCTGCAATATATGCAGCTGCTAATGTTGAGAAAATTAAAGCTTGTACTGAACCAGCAAAAATACCTAATAACATAATTGGTAACGGAATTACCAATGGTACTAATGAGGTTAATACAGAAATGGTTAATTCATCAGCCAGAACGTTTCCAAATAATCGGAAACTTAAGGATAATGGTTTTGTAAAATCTTCTAGAATATTAATTGGTAGAAGAAGTGGAATTGGTGCAATGTATCGTTTAAAATAACCTAAACCTTTTTTACTTAAACCTGCATAGAAATATGCAAATGATGTTAATAACGCTAATGCAACGGTTGTATTAATATCGTTAGTTGGTGCAGCGAATTCTCCTTCTGGTAATTCGATTAATTTCCAAGGAATAACTGCGCCAGCCCAATTACATCCAAAAATGAATAGGAATAGAGTACCAATAAATGGTATCCATTCACGATAGAAACTTTCACCCAACTGATCACGAGCGATATCTGTAACGAAATCTAATGCTGCTTCCATAAAGTTTTGCCAACTATGTGGAATACGATCAGCATTACTAGTTCCTAATAATGAAAAGATTAATAGAATCGCTAAGACAAACCAGATTACTACTAAAACTTGACCATGTACAAGGAAACCAGCAAGATTCCAGTAAAAATGTTTTCCTACTTCTGCTTCCGCTAATAATGTAAACGTACTTGAATAAAAATTATCTGGGTACATAAAATTTAACTAATTTAGTAAATTACCCAATATTAAAAAATATACAGGAACACTTAATAGTATAAATGTTTTTTATTAATTTTAGGTTTATTTTTATCTAAAAGCTCTATTTATTTGTTCAATTGATTCATTTTAACCATTCATATCCTTTAAGTTCTAATTCTTTAGCTAATTCAGCTGAACCAGTTTTTATAATTTTTCCATTCTGCATAACATGAACATAATTCGGTTTTACATAATCTAATAATCGTTGATAATGGGTAATTAAAATAATTGCTTTATTTGGAGTCATAAACGTATTAATTCCTTTGGATATTACTTTTAATGCATCAATATCTAAACCTGAATCAGTTTCATCTAAAATTGATAATTCTGAATCTAATAAAATCATTTGTAAAATTTCATTACGTTTCTTTTCACCCCCTGAAAATCCTTCATTTATATTTCTACCTAAAAACGCAGGATCCATATCAACGAGTTTTAACTTTTCATTGATTACACTGAAAAATTCGATAGGATCTAATTCAGGCCTATTATAGAATTTTTGTTTGGAATTATAAGCAAGACGTAAAAAATCTTCATTACTTACACCTGGAATTTCAATAGGATATTGAAAAGCAAGAAAAATTCCTAAATGTGAACGTTCTTCTGGTTCAAGCTTCAATATACTTGATCCTTTGAAAAATATATCTCCCGCAATTATTTCATATGCAGGATGACCAGCAACAACTTTTGAAAATGTACTTTTTCCGGAACCATTTGGTCCCATAATTGCATGAATTTCGCCTTTATTTACAGCTAAACTCAAATCTTTTAAAATTTCATTTTCATTTATCGATGTTTTTAAATTTTTAATTTCTAAAATTGGGGGGTTTAAATTCATTAGCCAACACTTCCTTCTAATTTTAAACTTAATAAACGATCTGCTTCAGCGGCAAATTCCAAAGGTAATTCTGTAAAAACTTCACGACAAAATCCACTAATCATTAACTCAATTCCTTTTTCTAACGATATACCACGCTGTAAAAAATAAAAAATTTGTTCTTCGCCAATTTTTGACGTTGATGCCTC